CTTCAATTTGTTCGGACTTGTTTAGTATTGAATTGGGACCAAGACAAAAAAAATTCTTCTATTGAGGAGGCCCGGGCCTCGCTTGTTGAAGTAAAAACCAATGGTATGATTCAAAATTTTTTAAGAATCAATTTAGTGAAATCCACTTTTTCCTATGCTGGAAAAAGGAATGATCTCTCAGGTTCAGAATTGCTTTATGATAATGGATCAGATCATTTGAATCCCTTTTATTCCAGTTATTCAAAAGCAAGACTTCAACAACCATTTAGCCAAAATCAAGGAACTGTTCGTACGTTGTTGAATAGAACGAAGCAATGCCCGTCGTTTATGATTTTGTCATCATCCAATTGTTTTCGAATGGGTCCATTCAAGAGTCTAAAATTAAAATATAACAAAGAATCAATTAAAATCAAAAAGGATCCCCTAAATCCAATTAGGCCTTCGTCGGGTCCTTTAGGAACAGTCCGTCAAATTGCGAATTTTGATTCCTTTTTCCATTTAATAACCCATAATCAGATCTTGGTAACTAACTATCTTCAGCTTGACAATTTAAAACAAACTTTTCAAGTAATTCCATATTATTTCGTTGATGAAAATAGGAGGATTTCGAATTCCGATCTAGGAAGTAACATTGTTTTGACTTCGTCCAAATTGAATTGGTATTGTCTTTATCTCAATGATTGTGAAGAGACATCCACAAAAATGAATCTTGGACAATTTCTTTGTGAAAATGTATGTATAGCTAAAAACGGACTACACTTAAAGGCGGGTCAAGTTCTAATTATTCAAGCTGACTCTGTAGTAATAAGATCGGCTAAGCCATATTTGACTACCCCAGGAACAACCGTTCATGGCCATTGTGGGGAAATGGTTTACGAAGGAGATACATTAGTTACATTTCTATATGAAAAATCGAGGTCTGGCGATATAACGCAAGGCCTTCCAAAGGTAGAACAAGTCTTAGAAGTCCGTTCGATTGAGTCAATATCTATGAATCTAGAAAAGAAGATTGATGGTTGGAACGCACGTATAACCGGAATTCTTGGACTTCCTTGGGGATTCTTGATTGGCACGGAGCTAACTATAGTGCAAAGTCGTATTTCTTTGGTTAATAAGATCCAAAAGGTTTATCGATCCCAAGGGGTACGGATCCATAATAGGCATATCGAAATTATTGTACGGCAAATAACATCAAAAGTATTGGTTTCCGAAGATGGAATGTCTAATGTTTTTTTACCAGGAGAACTAATTGGATTGTTGCGAGCAGAACGAGCGGGGCGTGCTTTGGAAGAATCGATCTCTTATCGAGTCATCTTATTGGGAATAACGAGAGCTTCTTTAAATACTCAAAGTTTTATATCCGAAGCAAGTTTTCAAGAAACTGCTCGGGTTTTAGCAAAAGCTGCTCTCCGGGGCCGTATCGATTGGTTGAAAGGCCTAAAGGAAAACGTGGTTCTAGGAGGGATGATACCCGTTGGTACTGGATTCAAAGGATTAGTATATCGTTCACGGCAATATAAAAGCATTCCTTTGAAAAAAAAAACGAAGAGTCTATTTGAAGGAGAAATGAGCGATATTTTGTTTTACCACAGAGAATTATTTGATTCGTGGGTTTCAAAGAATTTCTATAATACATCTAAACTTTAGTTTAGGATATTTAATCATTAAAAAAAAAAGACTTCATCGTTTTAATTATCTGTTTTTTGTTACGGTCATTTAAGTAAGATATATTTATTAACAAAAAAGGAATAGAAAGAAATAGAAAGGAATTCAAGTTTTGGATTGGGTATCAATGGCCAATTCGTAGTGTAAGAAAAGGTTCCGTCGGAACTATTATTTATTTCGGAATACCTCGTCTGTTTTTTTTTTTTAAAAAAAAAAAGAGAAAGTGTGAGGAGAAATGACAAGAAGATATTGGAACATAAATTTGGAAGAGATGATGGAAGCGGGAGTTCATTTTGGCCATGGTACTAGGAAATGGAATCCTAGAATGTCCCCTTATATCTCTGCAAAGCGTAAAGGTATTCATATTATAAATCTTACTAGAACTGCTCGTTTTTTATCAGAAGCTTGTGATTTGGTTTTTGATGCAGCAAGTAAAGGAAAACAATTTTTAATTGTTGGGACAAAAAAAAAAGCAGTTGACTCAGTAGCACGGGCTGCAATAAGGGCTCGGTGTCATTATGTTAATAAAAAATGGCTTGGGGGTATGTTAACTAATTGGTCCACTACACAAACGAAACTTCATCAGTTCAGGGACTTGAGAATGGAACAAAAAGCAGGGAGACTGGCCTGTCTTCCAAAGAGAGATGCAGCCATATTGAAGAGACAATTATTTCACTTGCAAACATATCTGGGTGGGATAAAATATATGACAGGGTTACCTGATATTGTAATCATCCTGGATCAACAAAAAGAATATAGAGCCCTTCGAGAATGTATTACTTTGGGAATCCCAACAATTTGTTTAATCGATACAAATTGTGACCCCGATCTTGCAGATATTTCGATTCCGGCGAACGATGACGCTATAGCTTCAGTTCGATTAATTCTCACAAAATTAGTATTCGCAATTTGTGAAGGTCGTTCTAGCTATATACGAAAGCCTTGATTCATAATAAAAAAATGACTTTCGTGAACCCAATTCTAAAATTTGAATTCATAGAGTGGAATCAATTAGTATTCCTGAATAGCAAAAAAGATATAAAGATATCTGGGGATATTATGCGATTAGTTGGCATTAAAAATATACGATCCAAATCGACAAGTCGAGAAGGAAATGGTTGAATCAAAATAATATCTTTTAATTTTAGTTTCTATTTCTGTCAGAGGATAATATGAATGTTTTATCATGTTCAATCAATACATTAAGTGGATTATATGATATATCTGGTGTGGAAGTAGGCCAACATTTCTATTGGCAACTAGGCAGTTTCCAAGTCCACGGCCAAGTACTTATTACTTCTTGGGTTGTAATTGCTATATTATTGGGTTCAGCTACTATAGCTGTTCGGAATCCACAAAGCATTCCGACCGATGGTCAAAATTTCTTCGAATATGTCCTTGAATTCATTCGAGACGTGAGCAAAACGCAGATTGGAGAAGAATATCGTCCTTGGGTTCCCTTTATTGGGACTATGTTTCTATTTATTTTTGTTTCGAATTGGTCAGGGGCTCTTTTACCTTGGAAAATAATACAGTTACCTCATGGGGAGTTAGCCGCACCCACGAATGATATAAATACGACTGTTGCTTTAGCTTTACTCACGTCAGTGGCGTATTTCTATGCGGGTCTTACAAAAAAAGGATTAGGTTATTTTGGTAAATATATTCAACCAACTCCAATTCTTTTACCTATTAACATATTAGAAGATTTCACAAAACCCCTATCCCTTAGTTTTCGACTTTTCGGAAATATATTAGCAGATGAACTAGTCGTTGTTGTTCTTGTTTCTTTAGTACCCTTAGTGGTTCCTATACCTGTCATGTTTCTTGGATTATTTACAAGCGGTATTCAAGCTCTTATTTTTGCAACTTTAGCCGCAGCTTATATAGGCGAATCCATGGAGGGTCATCATTAATTAGTTTTCGAAAGAGCCTTTTTTTAGCTTAGACCAATCCATGTTTCAAGATAATCTACTTTGAAAACATACAAGTATGTTCTGTTCTATAGTAATAGAACAAAGTATATTAGAGAATTGGAAGGGGGAATTTATTAGTATAGAAATGCCGAACTAGGTATATGGAATCTAATGATTAGAAGGCAACTCTTGTAGATAGTTCAATTCAATTGGATTCTAGAATCCAATTGTTAGTTTACGTTATGGAAGAAAGACATGTATATTTGATAGTAGATATTGACATATATGAACTATGAACTCATTTTCAAACTGCCCTACTATATATTTATTTAATATATTTAATATATTTATTTAATATTTTAATATATTTATTGAATATTTCAATTTCGAAATTTAGATGGGGATCTAATAAAGGTCTTTACATTTCATTTATGACTGTCAATTGCATAAATAAACAGATAAAATCAAGAGAAAGTGTCGAAGAAGCCAAAGAATGGTTCGAAACGAAAGAAGGAAATGCAAAATTCAAGTTCTATGAATTCCGAAAGACTCTACAAATAGGAACTCAAAAATAGGAACTAAAAAAGATCAAGTCGTTCTGATGATATGATCGTTCAATCCAATTTTTCTTTTTTTATTTCTAGGAATTCTTAGTTACTTCGACTGGCTGAATCTTAGTCGATGCAATAATTAAGTTATAATTCATTTGTTGATTGTATCATTAACCATTTCTTTTTTTTGTGCGAGGAACTTCTCATGAATCCACTGATTTCGGCCGCTTCTGTTATTGCTGCTGGATTGGCTGTAGGGCTTGCTTCTATTGGACCTGGAGTTGGTCAAGGTACTGCTGCGGGCCAAGCTGTAGAAGGTATTGCGAGACAGCCAGAAGCAGAGGGTAAAATACGAGGTACTTTATTGCTTAGTTTAGCTTTTATGGAAGCTTTAACAATTTATGGACTGGTTGTAGCATTAGCGCTTTTATTTGCGAATCCTTTTGTTTAATCCTAATCCGAGAACTATGAAAATTTTTTCTTTTTCATAGTTTTTTGGACTTGCCATTTGCCTTTTCGCATTATACCAAGATTACAATTACTTATTTGTTGAGAAAAAACCGGGGGGAAGGGCGAATTTGGGGGTTTAGTGTTACCGACTCGCTTTCTTCCTTCCCCTTCTTTGTCCAATGAAATTTCTTTAGGAAGTGTTGCAACAAACGAGATATTTCGCAATTGACACAAAAACCTGGTACCTAATTCTAAAAAACCTGGTACCTAATTCTATTTAAATAAGTATTATTTTGGAAATATCAATAAAAAAACGAAAATCCATTTCGAGATGGAATAGATTTTTGAATCTATTTTCTATTTATAAATAGAAAATAGACAACTAAAGAATTCTATTCACTTTATTAGTCTATCTATA